AAAGAAAATTTTTCATTTGACTAATTTACTAAAACAAGAACGAAAGGGAAGAAAGCGAGTGGATTCGCTAATTCCTTATCCTCAAATCAGTTCTTCCCAGAGTATTTTTTTTGACAAAGAAATTGTAGGAGTAAAGTGTTCCTATAATTCGAAGAAACAAAAGGCAAATCCCAGTCAATAAAAGAAAAAAATGAAGTGATCGGTGTCTTTTTTTTTACATTTTGATTCTACGATGAAATGAAACATTAAACAAAAGGATTTGCAAATAAAAGAGCTAATGCCACGACCAGTCCATAAATTGTTAAAGCTTCCATAAAAGCCAGACTAAGCAATAAAGTACCTCGTATTTTACCCTCTGCTTCTGGTTGTCTCGCAATACCTTCTACAGCCTGGCCCGCAGCAGTACCTTGACCAACCCCAGGTCCAATAGAAGCAAGCCCTACAGCCAATCCAGCAGCAATAACGGAAGCAGCAGAAATAAGTGGATTCATGGTAAGTTCCTCGCACAAAAAAAAGAAATGGTTAATGATACAACCAACTAAGAAATTAGTACTTATCTTTTTCTACTTCTACTTTGACTTACTTTGACTATTTACTTTACTACTCTATTCTTTTATTCAATTTACAATCAAAGAAAAAAGAAAAAAAGGACTAATATTGGAATCCATCTAAATGGAACGGACTAGAAAAAAAAGATCGGGATAATTCCTATCTAACTAGTAAATAAGATAGAACCTTTTTCTTCCATAACGTAAATCACCTGCAATTTTTCTTCTTTTAAATTTTATTTTGGAACAAATTCTTCGAAACATACACAAGGATTGATACTCATAAGCATTAGATATATCAATATATCATATATGTAGTAAGACCTCTTTCTCTTCCAAATTCTGCAATAGAAATCTAATATATCTTGCTTCATATAGATATAAATCATAAATATATGCAGCTATTTGCATTTTATTCTACAACCCTGTGAATTATATTGAACCCTGCATTGCTTGAATTGGGATAAGCTTAAAAAAAGACTCTTTCAAAATGAGAAAGTTAGTCAATGATGACCCTCTATGGATTCACCTATATAAGCCGCAGCCAAAGTTGCAAAAATCAGAGCTTGAATACCACTTGTAAATAATCCAAGAAACATGACAGGTATAGGAACTACTGAAGGCACTAAAGAAACAATAACAACAACTACTAATTCATCAGCCAATATATTCCCAAAAAGTCGAAAACTAAGAGATAAAGGTTTTGTGAAATCTTCTAAGATATTAATTGGTAAAAGTATTGGAGTTGGCTGAATGTATTTACCGAAATATCCCAATCCTTTTTTGCTAAGACCCGCATAGAAATATGCCACTGACGTGGGTAAAGCTAAAGCAACAGTAGTATTTATATCATTCGTGGGCGCAGCTAACTCCCCATGAGGTAACTTTATGATTTTCCAAGGTAAAAGAGCACCTGACCAATTAGAAACAAAAATAAATAAGAACATTGTTCCAATAAATGGAACCCAAGGCCCATACTCCTCTCCAATCTGAGTTTTGCTCAAATCTCGAATAAATTCAAGAACATATTCGAAGAAATTCTGACCGTTGGTCGGAATTGTTTGTGGATTCCGAATAGTTATGATGACTGAACCTAATAAGATAGCAATTACAACCCAAGAAGTAATAAGGACTTGGGCATGAATTTGTAAACCTCCTATTTGCCAATAGAAATGTTGGCCTACTTCTACGCCTGATATATCGTATAAACCTTTAAGTGTTTTAACGGAACATGGTATAACATTCATATTGTCCTCTAACAGAAATCCAACTTAAAAAAAGGAATTATTTTGATTCAACCATCTCTTTCTCAATTAATATACGTTTATTCATGAATTTCAGTTATGAATCGTATATTTAGGATACCAAGAAATCACATAAAAAAATACCAATCATTTTATATTTTTCTTCAATATTCAAAACATAGTTTAAACTCCAAAAAATGCAAACCAAAATAGTAACAATCAAAGAAAGTTCACCAAAAACGAACTAAAAGGATTCTTCATTATAAGATAATCAAACATTTTTTATATAACTAGAATGGCCCTCACAAATTGCAGATACTAATTTGGTAAGAATCAATCGAATCGAAGCTATAGCATCATCGTTAGCCGGAATAGAAATATCTGCAAGATCTGGATCACAATTTGTATCGATTAAACAAATCGTCGGAATACCCAAAATGACACATTCTCGAAGAACCATATATTCTTCTTGTTGATCAACGATAATTACAATATCGGGCAATCCCGCCATATATTTGATCCCACCCAAATATGTTTGCAAGGTTGATAATTTTCTCTTCAACATTGCTGCATCTCCTTTAGGGAGACGTTTGAGTTTCCCCATCTTTTGTTCTGCTCTTAAGTCCCTAAACTTCTGAAGTCTTGTTTCTGTAGTAGACCAATTCGTTAACATACCCCCAAGCCATTTTTTATTAACATAATGACATCGAGCCCTTATTGCTGCTGATTCTACTAAATCCGCTGCTTTCTTTTTGGTGCCAACGATTAAGAATTTTTTTCCCCTACTTGCTGCATCAAAAACTAAATTGCAGGCTTCTGATAAAAAATGAGCAGTTAGAATAAGATTTGTAATATGAATACCTTTACGCTTTGCAGAGATGTACGGAGCCATTCGAGGATTCCATTTCTTAGTACCATGACCAAAATGAACTCCTGCTTCCATCATTTCTTCCAAATTGATGTTCCAATATCGTCTTTCCATTTTCCCACACTTTCTCTTTGTTTGTTTTTTTTTTCAAAGAGATTCAGTACCCTGTGAAATAAATATGAAATAAATAATTGTTCCGACGGAACCTTCTACCAGGATTGACCATTGATTTACGACCCAAACCATCAATTTCATTTCATTTTTTATTTCATTGATTACCAAATCCATAATCGGACCAGATAGTTCAAATCAAAAAAACAAACTTTTTGTTAGGAATTACTAAATTACATTACGTATACGTAAATGATTGGTCTGATGTCTCATGGAAATTGTTTGGGGTGCAAGAACAAAAGAATTCTCTATGGTGTAATAGAATATCTCTCATTTCTAACTCGAATATATTCTTCCTTTTTCTTTTCAAATGAATGTTTTTATCTTGCTTTGAACGATATACTAATTTTTTGAACCCGGTACCAACCGGTATAATACCCCCCAGAACAACGTTCTCTTTCAGGCCTTTCAACCAATCAATACGACCTCGTAGAGCAGCTTTTGCTAAAACTCGAGCAGTTTCTTGAAAACTCGCTTCGGATATGAAACTTTGAGTATTAAGAGATGACTTCGTTATTCCCAATAAGATTGCCCGATAACAGATTGCTTCGTCCAAAATACGCCCTGCTCGCTCTGCTCGCAACAATCCTATTAATTCTCCAGGTGAAAAAACATTAGACATTCCATCTTCCGAAACCAACACTTTTGATGTTATTTGACGTACAATAATCTCTATATGTCTATTATGAATCTGTACCCCCTGGGATCGATAAACTTTTTGGATCTTATTAACCAAAGAGATACGACTTTGGGCTATGGTTAGTTCAGCTCCAATAAAGAATCCCCAGGGGATCCCAAGAATTCTTCGGATACGTTCGTCCCAACCTTCAACTCTCCTTTCAAGGTTCATCGATATTGAATCAATTGAACGAACTTCTAAGATTTGTTCCACTTTTGGAAGACCTTGCGTTATGTCACCGGATCTCGATTTTTCATATAGAAATGTAATTAATCTATCTCCTTCATAAAAGGTTTCCCCATAATGGCCATGAACAGTTGCTCCTGGAGTGACCAAATGGGGCTTAGCTGATCTTATAACTAAAGAGTCAACATGGACAATGAAAATTTGACCAGATTTTTTAATGCGTGATCCATATTTCAATAGACATACATTTTCACAAAGGAATTGTCCAAGGCTAATTATTGTCCATACCTCTTCACAAGAATTGTAAGGGAGAAAACACCAATTCAAATGAAATGAATTCCAAATGATGTTATTGCAGGGATCGGAATTAGAAATTCTCCTATTTTCATCTAGGAAAAAATATTTAAATGGAAGTACTTGAAGCACTTGGAAAGTCTGTTGAAAATTTTCAAGTAACAAATATTTTTTTAAAAAGACTTGATTAGAAGTTCTTAAATAAGAAGATGAACAAAAATTCACTATTTTAGGCACAATAGTACCTAAGGGACCCAACAAATCCCTAATTGGAGTCATAGGATCCGATTCTTTTATCGCATTATTATATCTCGAAGTATTGAAGGAACCAATTCGAGAACAATTAGATGATGACAAAATTATGAAAGATTGGCATTCCTTATTTCGATTCAACAACGTACCAAGAATTCCCGGATGTTGGGGAATTAATGGAATCTTCGCCTTGGAATCAAAAGTATTTATATGGGTGCGATCTAATCTCTTATTGGAAATCAATCCTGAACCTGCCATATCATACCTTTTTATGGTATACACAATAGTGGACTTTACTAACTCAATTCGGATGAAATCACGAAACAGATCATTTGCCCTTATTTTAACAAAAGAAGCATGAATCTCTTCTTCTTCTATAGAACCCTTTTTTTCTTGGTCCCAATTCAATACTAAGCAAGCCCGAACTAATTGAATACTTGTGTGAGAAATTCCTCGAATTGACTTGCTATTTCCATAAAGTATATAATTGACAATTCGAAGTTGGACATTATCCTTTTCCTGTAAGAGATCCTGAGAGAAAAGTGTTGCTAAATTAATCCCATCAGCTATTTCATATGTGACTACGGGCCGAACCAAAACAAAATATTTTTTTTTTGTAGGTGTGATCCGTTGGACATAGATCCAATTTTTCAATTTTTTTGATCCTTTAGAATTTTTTTTTTCCATTCCTGGTGGTATCAAAATGCCGTTGTGCTTAGATATTTTATCCATCTCTCCAGGAAAATGGATATTTCCAGAAAAAATTTTCAGTTCCATACTTTTTTTTTTTCTCTCCACTCGGACTAATCCACCTACTCGACTTCTTATATTTATATTTAAAACAAGTCGTGTATCTACTCCAACGATACTATTGTTCCGAACCATTATGGGCGAAGATCCGGGTAAGATATGCACTTCTTCGGGAATGAAGAAAAATTGATCTACTTTCATTTCCTTTTGGTATTTCGGATTAAATTCTTTTGTTCCTCGATATTCAATCAAATCCTCTTTTTTTACCATTGAATCTACTTCGACAATCCCATATTTAGTAATTCCCGAACTGCTTCTTCTGTATCGCGGATCATCAAAATAAGCAAGAATACTATTTCTACGTAAAATACCATTTATAGGTATTTTCATCGAAATACCAAAACAGGGTATTAATTTCTTTTCTCGTTCTTGATAATATTGTAAAGGAATCACGAATCTATTTCTTCGCTTTTTCGCCAAGTAATCATCGGAATTCTCTTGACGAATAGAAGGATCTATGAGATTCCAATGACCGTTAGATATTCTTCTAGAAGGTTTTGAATAGTTAAGAATTTCCCTATCTTTTTTACCAAAAGTATACACCAATTTATCTCTTACTTGATCATTAGTCAGCGAGAGATCAAAGATATATCTTTCTTCAACAGAAAAAGAATTAGCATTCATTTGATCTTGATCCTTGTGGAGTGAAAAAGACACTATATTGGATCTGCAGATACCTCCTGCTAATATCCATAAATGATTTGTTTTTGGTAATAGATGAACATTACTATATGGATATTCGGGCACATGATAGCCATCAGTACTCCAGTGCATTTCTCCTTCCGACTCAGAATAAATATGTTTTTGAACCCTCTCTTTAAAATGAAAAGTAGACGTTCCGGCACGAATCTCGGCAATCACTTGTTCTGATTCTACATATTGATTATTTTGAACTAAAATCAAACTCTTTGTTGGAATATTCACATTATGTAGAATATCTCGACTCTCAATAGTTACATACAAGTCTATAAAACATATAAAAGCAGGATGCCCATGACGGGTACGTATGGGATGAACCAAATCCTCATCAAATTTTATTTTTCCATTAGAGGGAGCTCGTACATGTTCGGCAGTACCACCTGTGAATACTCCGCCAGTATGAAAAGTTCTTAATGTTAGTTGAGTCCCCGGTTCCCCAATTGATTGACCCGCAATAATGCCTACGGCTTCTCCCAACTCGACCAGGTCACCATGAGTAGGGCTCCGGCCATAACATAATTGACAGATCCAAGATGTACTCCTACAAGTAAAAGGGGTTCGAATATATATTGGGTGTGCTCGAAAGGTTATGAATCGATTTATAAGCCCAATTCCAATATCTTTCTTTCGAGTGGCAATGCATCGTAGACCAATATATATATCGTCTGTTAATACACGACCAATTAGTGTTTGGACAAAAGTCTTTTCCGTCATACCATTTTGAGGACTTACAGAAATACCTCGGAAAGTACCACAATCTGTTCTACGTATAAGAATGTGTTGAACTACTTCAACAAGCCTACGCGTGAGGTATCCAGCATCTGATGTTCGTACAGCAGTATCTACAACTCCTTTGCGAGCTCCGTAGCAAGAAATTATATATTCTGTCAAAGAAAGCCCTTCGCGTAAATTGCTTTGAATGGGTAAATCAATCATTTGTCCTTGAGGATCCGACATTAATCCTCTCATACCTACTAATTGGTGTACTTGAGATGCATTTCCTCTAGCCCCCGAAAAGGACATTAGATAGACTGGATTAGAGGGATCAGTCATCCGAAAATTAGGATTCATTTCTTGTCTCAAATATTCACTTGTAGCATACCATATCTCAATGGATTGACGTAATTTTTCTACCACGTGTACATTACCATAATGATAGTTTTTCTCTAAAAGAAAACTTTGTTGTTCAGCGTCTTGAACTAACCATCCCTTAGATGGTATTGTTAAAAGATCATCAATTCCTAATGAAATAGATGTAGCGGTGGCTCGCTGGAAACCCAAAGTCTTCACTTGATCCAGGATATGTGATGTATATGCCATTCCGAAATGATCTATTAATCTGCTAATAAGTTGTTTCATAGCAGTTCCATCTATTACCTTATTGTGAAAGACCAGATCGGTCCGTTCTGCCATAAGGACCTCCATATTCTGCTGAGTAAGATTCCACAATGGGCCTGGGTCAGTGATTCGAAAACTTCCTTTCCTCAATCTCGATTCACACAGAAATTCAGAAATTATGATACCAGTAAAATTGGGGGAGACCCGAATTCCCACGAGTATGGGCATCGCTAATAGAATTTGTTAGTTTTTATATAGCATATGAGTTAGATACTATGAGTAAGCCCGCCAAAACCCCTGTATGGCTTCTTCTATTTCTCGATAAAAAGAAAGATGACCAACAGTAGTTCGAATGTATATACAACAAATTTCTCTTTTTATACTTCCTACTATTCGATAGTGCTTATAAAT